TAACCAAAGAGATACGACTTTGGGCTATGGTTAGCTCAACTCCAATTAAGAATCCCCAAGGAATTCCAAGAACTCTTGGTATACGCTCGTTCCAACCTTCAACTCTCCTTTCAAGGTTCATCGATATTGAACCAATCGAGCGCACTTCTAAGATTTGTTCCACTTTTGGAAGACCTTGCGTTATGTCACCAGATCGGGATTTTTCATATATAAATGTAACTAATGTATCTCCTTCAGAAAGGGTTTCTCCATAATGTCCATGAACAGTCGCTCCTGGAGTGGCCAAATAAGGCTTAGCTGATCTTATAATTAAAGAGTCAACATGAACAATTAAAATTTGACCGGATTTTTTTATGTGTGGTCCATATTTAAATAGACATATATTTTCACAAATAAATTGTCCAATGCTAATTATTGTGGATGTCTCTTCACAATAATTGTAATGTAGAAAGCACCAATTCAAATGGGATGGATTCAAAATGATGTTATTGCATGGACTGGGATTATAAATCCTCCTATTTTCATCTATTAAACAGTATTTAAGTACTTCAAGTACTTGGAAAGTCTGTTTAAAATTGTCAAGTAGCCAATATTTGTTTAACAAGATCTGATTATGAGTTATTAAATGGTAAGATGAATAAAAGTTCACTATTTTAGGTACTATTGTACCTAAGGGGCCCAACAAACCCCTAATTGGAGTTATGGGATTCGATTCTTTTGCCACATTGTTATATTTCGAACCGTTGAATGGAACAACTCGAAAACAATTGAATGATGACAAAATTCTCAAAGATTGGCCTTCCTTATTTCGATTCAACAACGTACCAATAGTTCCTTGATGCTGGGTAACTAATGGAATCTTCACTTTGGAATAAAAAGGATTGATATTGGTGCGATCTAATCCATTATCAGGAATCAATCCCGAACCTGCCATATCGTACCTTTTTCCGGTATATGAAATAGTAGACTTTACTAATTCAATTCTTATGAAATCACGAATCAGATCATTTGCCCTTACTTCAACAAAGGAAGCATGAACCTCTTCCATAGAACCGTTTTTTTCTTGGTCCCAATTCAATACTAAGCAAGTCCGAACTAATTGAATACTTGTGTGATAAATTTCTCGAATTGACTTTCCATTTCCATAAAGGATATAATTGACAACTCTAAGCTGGACATTTTCTTTTTCCTGCAAAAGATCTTGAGGGAAAAGTTTTGCTAAATTTATCCCATCAGCTATTTCATATGTGACTACGGGTCTAACCAAAACAAAATACTTTTTTTTGATAGGTGTGATCCGTTGGACATAGATCCCATTTTTCGATTTTGTTTTTGATTCCTTAGAATTTTTTTTTTCCGTTCCTGGTGGTATCAAAATGCCACTGTGTCTGGATATCTTATCTGTCTCTCCGGGAAAATGAATATCTCCAGAAAAGATTTTCAGTTCAATACTTTTTTTTTTTCTCTCCACTCGGACTAATCCACCTACTCGGCTTCTTGTATTTGTATTTAAAGCGAGTTGTGTATCTACTCCAATGATACTATTGTTCCGGACCATTATAGACGAAGATCCGGGTAAGATATGCACCTCTTCGGGAATAAAAAAAAACCGATCCACTTTCATTTGATATTTCGGACTCAATTCTTTTGCTCCTCGATACTCAATCAAATCTTCTTTTTTTACTATTGAATCCACCTCCGCGGTCCCATATTTAGTAATTCCCGAACTCTTTCTTCTGTATCGTGGATCATCAAAATAAGCAAGAATACTATTTCTACGTAAAATACCATTTATGGGTATTTCAATCGAAATACCAAAAGAGGGTATTAATTCTTTCTCTCGTTCTTGATCGTATTGTAATGGGATGAGAAATCTATTTCTTCGTCTTTTCGCCAAGAAATCAGAATTCTCTTGGAGAATCGAAGGGTATATGAAATTCCAATGACCATTGGATATAATTCGATCAAGTCTTGAATAATCAAGAATTTCCCTATCTTTTTTACGAGTACCAGAAGGATCCAACAATTTATGTCTTACTCGATCCTTAGTGATTGAGAGGTCAGAGCTATATCTTTCGTCGACAGAAAAAGAATGAACATTCATTTGATCTTGATCCTTGTGAAGCGAAAAAGACACTATACTGGATCTGCACGGACCCCCCGCTAATATCCATAAATGACTTGTTTTTGGTAATAGATGAACATTACTATATGTATATTCAGGTGCGTGGTAGACATCAGTACTCCAGTGCATTTCTCCCTCTGATTCAGAATAAATATGTTTTCGAACCCTCTCTTTAAAATGAAAAGTAGACGTTCTGGCACGAATCTCGGCAATCACTTGTTCAGATTCTACATATTGATCATTTTGAACTAAAATCAAACTTTTTGGTGGAATATTCACACTATGTATAATATCCCGACTCTCAATAGTTACATACAAGTCTATAGAACATAGAAAAGCAGGATGCCCATGACGGGTACGTGTGGGATGAACCAA